GTTTACTGAATCACATGAAATTTTACCCAACTCCATATATATGTAATGTATGAAATATGTATGCGCGGAGGAATAAAGAAAATTTTCTGTTCAAATTGGACAACAGATACAAATGAAAAGGAATTGAAATCGATAATATACTTATATTTTATATTATGGAGCTTTGTTATAGAATATCAAAAGAAAGACGATTCCATTTTTACCATTATTATGATATTACATATTCCAACCCGACTGGATATCAGAAAAAAATGGATTCAAGATTTGATCGGTTCGCTGAGATAAAGAAAAGACAAAATAATCAAAAATATTGATTTTTTTTTTTCGCGAATTCCATTGTTCAAAAAATGAATGATTCGCAGAAAAGGGAGATATTTTTACTTTTTTTTAGTAAAATTCGTAAAATATATATGTAATGAAGTACGTAGGAAGAGTTGTATTTATTAAACATAGAGAATCCCTTATATTTTGGGGTCGTGCTTTATCAAAATTTCTATTTTATATTCAATGAAAAATGGAAGCACGCTAATTTACTATCGGTATCATATCAATAAATAAGATACCTGGTTAGATATCGACATAACAATTTCTGTTCTGGGGTTTACATATACCCACAATTGCTGTTATAATTGAAATTAAGAAGGAAGGGCTTTTTATTTAAAATGAAAAGAATCTCAATACTGATTAGTTATACAGCAATTTGGATTTTCTTATGTTATTAAGAAAACACAATTTGAAATTCAAATCTAAGAATTTTTTATGAATTCACAGCCAATAGTTAATGGTTCCAATTTGTGCGGAATTTTGGCTTTTGTAACTGAAAATCCACATTGAATTTTTCAATAGAAAACAAAAGGGGAAGTTTTTTTAAGTATTGTATCGTGTTGGCGGCATGGCCGAGTGGTAAGGCGGGGGACTGCAAATCCTTTTTCCCCAGTTCAAATCCGGGTGCCGCCTGATGAACAAAAGAATCCAAACCAAATTCCTTACTCTGTTCCGCTGATATAACTCGATGAATTCTTCCCCAGCACCGGCAGAAGCGGGGGGGGGACTACATGATTCTAAGCATCTGTAGGTTTGTTTTCTAATAAGATTGTAAACCCCCTTGAATAAAGAAAGACTCTAGTACTAGTAGTGGAGTGGAAGGGAAGCGAGAAGTCTTGATAGCCCTACCCCTGCTAATGGAATATCTGGAGTCGTGGTGGAAAGGGCAAAAGATACTTTGTATCCAAACTCGAAAGAGTTTCTGAGTGATCGGGCATTTAATCAAAATTATTTCCAATAAGAAATAGAGGTGGAGAATGATCTTATTTTGATTTTTTATTTATGAAGACGAAAGGCAATAAAAGAAACAGTAGGTTTTATTATTCTATACGTTCCATTAATAACATTTCCTTGATATTTTCCAAGGGTGTTACTGCCTATTTTCTTTTGCTTGTGCTTAATGTTTACCGATTCTACTTGAAATCAAATCATATAAGAACCCGTTCTAAGTGGATTTATTGGATTGGTTCATCAATAGTGTTGGGTTGGCTCCGAACCCTCCTTTTTTTGACTCTGCACCGTTGATTCCCCTATTATTAGTGAACAAGAAAATTCCTTCATATTCATAGAGATAGGGGACATAATTTACATGGATATAGTAAGTCTCGCTTGGGCTGCGTTAATGGTAGTCTTTACATTTTCCCTTTCCCTCGTAGTATGGGGAAGAAGTGGACTCTAAGGATACTACTAATTGAGTTGAGGAATCAAACTGTATTGTATCAATTGTTTTATTTGTTTTCCTCTTTACTGTTCAAATAGAAAGTAGTTAAGTAGATATGTTTTATAAGAAACAACATAGACATAGCGATTGCTCAATAAAATACTACGCAAAATAAGATCTTGCTTTGGGCGAGCCACATATTGTGTACTTACCACTTGTTTTATTTTATTATTTTAGAAATTTATTTGATTTATGTTTTATCGACTTGTTTCATATTTCCTATCATGGTTAAAGTTAAAAGATAAAGATTTCGTTTACTACTCCTTTTCAAAAGTTACCATACTCATCCCATAGAGCTCCTTGAAGCATCTGTCAACGGCTCAATCAATTACTTCTTCGGAATGCAAAAAAAAGGATTACTTGGTTTCTTATACCATTTTTCTTCGTTAATTTGATTCTTTCGACTAATTCCCGGATTCATATTCGAAATAAAAAAATCTGAAATCTCGGAATTCGAATAGAAATCGTAAGAGTAAGATTTATTTTTCCATTTTTTCCGATTGGATGGAATGGAATTCCTACAAATCAAATATCAAATAGATGAAGATATAATATATTTTAGATTGATCTATATTAAGCCTCCATAAAAGTACAACTTTATACACTATAATAACCATAATAAACAGTATCTAGTATATGGTAGAAAGATTCATATATTTCTTTCTACCACATACTATACTGTTGGATCTCATAGAATACTGCTGATTCTAGCCCGATCATTTCATTTAAGACGCGAAATTAGAATTGCTTTTTATTTCTTCAATCATTGATAAGAACTAAGAAGTCAAATTTCATTCAAATTAATCATTTTGGCTGATTGTTTTTACGTAAATAATAAGTAAAAAAGCAGTCGGAATTAGAATAAATAATGCAGTAGCAATAAATGCGAGAATATTTACTTCCATAATCTCATTGTTTCTTTTTTTTTTTTTACTTTGCAATAACTCGGGATTTAATCCCATAGAGATGATAATGATAAAATTTTCGCCCTTTAAATTTAATGGGATAAATTTGAATTACATCGCGATAATATTGAATCGAATCAATATTCAATATTATGAATAACAATATCTATATCTAAGCTATCAAATGGAGTCATCATCAAGAATTGAATAGTATAACATAGAAAGATCCTTTATCCATACCGAATCCAAAAATGGATTCCCGATCCAACCAGGAATTCTTTATATTTATCATTCTTTTCCATGCTTTATTTTCTATAAGCATAACCCCGCCCCCTCCCTTATACAATCATCTGACCGCCTCTCCACTTCTATTCTAGTAGTTAGAAACCCAACCAAACAATAGAAGTTAAACGGAAAGAAGTTAATTGAGTTTTAAACTCCGTTCTTTTAATGATCTAATTTTCTTAGAAGACAAAGAAGTGTGATAAAGATGGAAGTCCCGGTATAAGTATCCAAAATCTAATATTCCATCAAATTCAATTCACTATTTATTTGCCTTCCCGAGGGGGGCCTAAAAAAGATCTTTTCTTTTGCTAAGAGGGTCAGGATCCTTGTTTAATCTTTCTTTTATTAAATGAATATCCTCTTTCTTTGGAACACATATATCAAAGGTGGAGTGTACAATTTGAATAAGATAATTTGTTTCCAATTAATAATTGAGATTGCACACAATCGGAATCAAAAATAAAAAACTTCATTTAATCCGAAAAGTATTCTATCAGAGTAACGATGGTAAATTAATGTATTTAAGAAAAGAGTTCCATTATACGGATCGAAAACAATCGAAAAGTCCGACCCAGTACGGCACCTCGTACAATTCTGAATATATAAATTAAGAATTGTACTAATCCGCATATGTCTCTCTCCCATCAATTGGGATTGGTAGATGTAATGGGAATTTAAGGATTTCTTTGCTGAGAAATGCGAAAAAAAAAAAAAAAGAAATAAAGTTCTACGAAATTCTGCTCCCTGTCCCTTTTTTTCACAGAAAAAGGGAAATGAATTAAATATTTATCGGGTCTGCCGGGACTGACGGGGCTCGAACCCGCAACTTCCGCCTTGACAGGGCGGTGCTCTGACCAATTGAACTACAATCCCCGGGAAAGAAGTTGTATAGCATATATTATTCTTATGATTTAATTCAAACCATTTATTTTAGTTCTATTTCGAATCGTCGTGTTGTAATATAGATGCGAGTGATATATTGATATCCACACGAATACGCACTTTCGTGAGGGTGACATGAATCAGGAATCGGAATCACTAGCAATCCTTTTGCTATTGTCAAATCGATTGATAATCTATATCGGGAAACAAGCAAATAAATAAAAGTTGAGGGATATAGCCGACAGTTTTCTTTATTTCCGGGCATTTATGGAAAACGAATGGGTATATCATTTCATGGCGAGTCTGCAAATTTTTTGGGCCGAGCTGGATTTGAACCAGCGTAGACATATTGCCAACGAATTTACAGTCCGTCCCCATTAACCGCTCGGGCATCGACCCAAGAAGAGTAAATTCTAGACTTATTGATAATCCATAATCAAATCAAATTCCTTTCGTAGTATCCCTACCCCCAGGGGAAGTCGAATCCCCGCTGCCTCCTTGAAAGAGAGATGTCCTAAACCGCTAGACGATGGGGGCACGCCTGCTCGACCGTCATCATACTATGGTTTATAGTATGAACAGTTTTTGCAATTGTCAATATAATGACTAGATCCGCCGATCCTTCTGCCTTTCATGATTCCATAGAATTTTTTGATTCGTCATTTAATTTATAGAATAATAATAGCGATTAGAATGAATGGTTCATAAAGATAAATTTGGATCTATGTCGAATTGGTGGGTACATGTATCAATCATGTTAATATAGGGGTCAAATAAAAGAAAAGTAATTTAGGATCGGTCTTGAAACAATTCGTTGCATTGATATTTATCAAATCCAACAAACCATTCTTGCCCTATACTCGCGGAATAAATAAAATGAAATTGATCATTTCTTTTCTGGAACGGGCCACCGGCCCGCCGGCCTTTATGACTTTATTGAATGTACTTAATATATAATATATATACATAGATCTATCTTATCCCTAGAGTGACTTACTCGGGAGTTAAACCAAGTGGGCCCTTTTAACTCAGCGGTAGAGTAATGCCATGGTAAGGCGTAAGTCATCGGTTCAAATCCGATAAGGGGCTTTAGGTTTTTTCATAAAACCCCCGGCTTAGTATTCTATTTGAGGGGAGAATAAAGAAAGATATTGTTGCTATTT